TTCAAGCAAATGTGCATTCTCCACTTTTTTTTGATCGCATAGACAAAACATTTTTTTTTTCGTTTTTTGATATCTCTAAAATGATTAATCACATTTTTAGGAATTGGGTATGGGAAAACCCAGAATTGCAAATTTCTTACGAAGAGAAAGAAGAAGAAAATGAACGAATAGCAATATCAGAAGCTTGGGATACCTTTATATTTACTCAAGCAATAAGAGGTTTCATGTTAGTAACCCAATCTTTTCTTAGAAAATACGTTATATTACCCTTATTGATAATAGCTAAAAATATTGGTCGTATGTTATTATTGCAATTCCCCGAATGGTACGAGGATTTGAAGGAATGGAATAAAGAAATGCATGTTAAATGTACCTATAATGGCGTTCAATTATCAGAAACAGAATTTCCCAAAAATTGGTTAACAGACGGTATTCAGATAAAGATTCTATTTCCTTTCTGTCTGAAACCTTGGCGAAGATCTAAAGTACGATCTCATCATAGAGATAGAGATCAGAAAATAAGCAAAAAGGAGAAAAAAGACAATTTTTGTTTTTTAACAATCTGGGGAAGGGAAGCAGAACTACCTTTTGGGTCTCCCCGAAAACGACCTTCTTTTTTTGAACCCATTTTTAACGAACTCGAAAAAAAAACGAGAAAAGCGAAAAGGCAATTTTTTCAAGTTATAAAGGTTTTCAAAGAAAGAAGAAAAGGTTTTATAAAAGTTTCAAAAGAAAAAACAAGACTAGTTATAAACCTAATAATGAAAGAACTTGAAAAAGTAAACCCCATTTTCTTATTGAAATTGAGAAAGGTAAAAGTATATGAATCGAATGAAAACGAAAAAGATTCCAATATAAATAATAAGATTATCCGAGAATCGACCATTCGAATTCGATCCGCGAATTGTGTAAATGAAAATTATTCACTCATAGAAACAAAAATGAAAGATCTTGCTAATAAGACAATCACAATTAGGACTCAAATAGAAGGAATCACAAAAGGAAAGAAAAAAATAGTTCGAGCTTGTGATGATAAAAGATCGGAATCGAAGAAGGATATTTGGCAAATATTCAAAAGAAAAAATATCCGAGTAATACGTAAATCACATTATTTTATGAAATCCTTCGTTGAAAAAATATACATGGATATATTACTATGTATCATTAAGATTCCAAGGATCAATGCACAACTTTTCTTTGAATCAACAAAAAAAATGATCAACAAATCCATTTCCAACGCTGAAACAAATCAAGAAGGAATTGAGAAAACAAATCAAAATACAATGAACTTTATTTCGACTATAAAAAATCCGTTTTCGAATTTTTCTAATACTAATATTAGTAATCAAAATGTTAGGAATAATAATTGTGACTTATCTTCTTTGTCTCAAGCCTATGTATTTTATAAATTATCACAAAATCAATTACTTAACAAGTATCATTTGAAATATGTACTTCAATATCACCACACCTATCCTTTTCTTAGGGATATAATCAAGAATTATTGTACGACACGAGGAATATTTGATTCCAAACCAAGGCAAAAAAAAATGCATAAGTCTGGAATGAATAAATGGAAAAATTGGTTAAGGGGTCATTATCAATACAATTTATCTCAGACCAAGTGGGATCACTTAGTACCGAAAAAATGGCGAAATAGAGTCAATCAATGTCGTACGATTCAAAAGAAAGACTCAATGAAATTAGATTTATATAAAAAAGAAAAAGACCAATTAATTCATTACACGAAACAAAATTACTATGCAGTGGACTCATCGATAAGTCAAAAAGAAAAATGGAAAAAACATTACGGATATGATCTTTTGTCATATAAATATATAAATTATGGGAATAGTAAGGACTCGTATATTTCTGGATCAACATTACAAATAGAGGACAAAAAAATTCCATATAATTTCAATACAAATACACTTAAATCCGAATCATTTTATAGATTGATAAGTATATCTATTAGTGATTATCTAGAAAAAAGATCTATTATTGATATGGACAAAAATATGGATAGAAAATTTTTTGATTGTAGAATTCTCCATTTTTGTCTTAGAAATAATATCGATATTGAGACCTGGGCCAATACGCATACCGGCACCAAGATTCATAAAAATGCTAAAACTGAAACTCAAAATTCTCAAAAATTTGAAAAAAAAGATCCTTTTTCTTTTACGATTCATCACAAAATCAACCTATCCAATCAAAAAAATATTTTTTTTGATTGGATAGGAATGAATCAAGAAAGGTTATATCATACCATATCAAATTTAGAACCTTGGTTTTTCCCAGAATTTGTACTACTTTTTGATGTGTATAAGATTAACCCGTGGATCATACCAATCAAATTACTTATTTTTAATTTGCATTTCTATGAAAAAAATATTAGTCAAAATGAAAAGAAAGAATATCTTGAATTAGAAAATTCCAACCCCCCAAAAAACAAACAACAAGGTCAAGGAGATTTTGTATCAGATCTACGAAAACAAAACAAAAAGAAAAATCTTGAAGAAGATTACACGGGAGCAGACATTAAAAAGGGTAGAAAGAAAAAACAATTCAAGAGCAAGAAAGAAGCAGAACTGGATTTCTTCCTGAAAAAATATTTTCTTTTTCAATTAAGATGGGATGATTCCTTGAATCAAAGAATGATCAATAATATCAAGGTATATTGTCTCCTACTTAGACTGATAGATCCAAGAGAAATTGCTATATCCTCAATTCAAAGAGGAGAGATGCATCTGGATGTAATGTTGATTCAGAAAGACCTAACTCTTACAGAATTGATAAAAAGAGGAATATTTATTATCGAACCAATTCGTTTATCTATGAAAAAGGATGGAAAATCTATTATATATCAAACCATAGGTATTTCATTGGTTGATAAGAATAAGCGCCAAACTAATGGAAAATGCATAATAAAAAGTGGATATGTTGAAAAAAAGAATTTTGATGGATCCATTGCACAACACAGCAATATGCTTGTGAATAGAAACAGAAATCATTTTGATTTCCTTGTTCCCGAAAATATTCTATCTCCCAGACGTCGTAGAGAATTTAGAATTTTAATTTGTTTCAATTCCCGGAATTGGAATGTTGTGAATCGAAATCCACTATTTTGCAATCAAAACAACATAAAAAACTGGGGACAATTTTTAAACGGGGAAAAGCATCTTAATACAGATGCAAATAAATTCATTAAATTCAAATCGTTTCTTTGGCCCAATTATCGATTAGAAGATTTAGCTTGTATGAATCGTTATTGGTTTGATACCAATAACGGTAGTCATTTCAGTATGTCAAGAATACATATGTATCCACGATTCAGAATTAGTTAATAGTATATTTCCTATATATCTATCGCATGCCATATTCGGTGGATAAAAACCGAAAGATATACACATACACCATGTTACATTCTGATAAATGTATCGTCCCTTTCTATCCAAATCAAATTACAAATTTGATTTGGATAAAATTAATATAAATTTGAAGTAGTGTATATGAAGAAATCCCATTTTTTTTGTACTAGATTCAAATAACTGGAACTAACTGGTATAATAATAATAATTATTATTATTTTTCCTGATCGGTAAAATACACGGAAAAGAAAAAAATAGAAAAATTGGTTTTTTATGGTCAAAAATGCATTCATCTTAGCTATTCGACAAGAAAAAGAAAAAAACTGCGGATCTGTTGAATTTCAAGTATTCAGTTTTACGGATAAGATACGGAGACTCACTTCACATTTGGAATTACATAAAAGAGATTTTTTATCACAAAGGGGCCTACGGAAAATTCTGGGAAAACGTCAACGGCTACTGGATTATTTGTCAAATAAAAATAGAGTACGTTATAAGAAATTAATTGGTCAATTAGGTATTCGGGAGTCAAAAACTCGTTAATTTGAAGGTTGGTTTGCATTTTTTTCTTTAGTTATTAGTAGTTATTAAATTTTTCATTTTGATGAACTTCGTTTGATAAATTCATGGAATAATGAATTAAGGAAGAAAAGATATGACTGTACCGGCTACAAGAAAAGATCTCATGATAGTTAATATGGGTCCGCATCACCCATCAATGCATGGTGTTCTTCGACTAATCGTTACTCTTGATGGTGAAGATGTTATTGACTGTGAACCCGTATTGGGTTATTTACACAGAGGGATGGAAAAAATAGCAGAAAATCGAACAATTATACAATATTTGCCTTATGTAACACGGTGGGATTATTTAGCCACTATGTTCACAGAAGCAATAACAGTAAATGCACCAGAACGATTGGAAAGTGTTCAAGTACCTAAAAGAGCCAGTTACATTAGAGTCATTATGCTGGAATTGAGTCGTATAGCTTCTCATTTATTATGGCTTGGGCCCTTTATGGCGGATATCGGCGCACAGACTCCCTTTTTCTATATTTTCAGAGAAAGGGAATTGTTATATGATCTATTCGAAGCTGCTACGGGTATGCGAATGATGCATAATTATTTCCGTATTGGGGGGGTTGCTGCTGATCTTCCTTATGGCTGGATAGATAAATGTTTGGATTTCTGTGATTATTCTTTAACAGGAATTGCTGAATATCAAAAACTTATTACACGGAATCCCATTTTTTTGGAACGAGTTGAAGGAGTGGGCATTATTGGTGGAGAAGAAGCAATAAATTGGGGTTTATCAGGGCCGATGTTACGTGCTTCTGGAATACAATGGGATCTTCGTAAAGTTGATAGTTATGAGTGTTACAATAAATTCGATTGGGAAGTCCAATGGCAAAAAGAAGGAGATTCACTAGCTCGTTATTTAGTCCGAATCGGTGAAATGAAGGAATCTATAAAAATTATTCAACAGGCTCTAGAAGGAATTCCTGGGGGACCCTATGAAAATTTAGAAGTCCGGCGCTTTGATAGAGCAAAAAATTCCGAATGGACTAATTTTGAATATAGATTTATTACTAAAAAACTTTCACCCAATTTTGAATTGTCGAAACAAGAACTTTATGTAAGAGTAGAAGCCCCAAAAGGAGAATTAGGAATTTATTTGATAGGAGATAGTAGTGTTTTCCCCTGGAGATGGAAAATTCGGCCGCCTGGTTTTATCAATTTGCAAATTCTCCCTCAATTAGTTAAAAGAATGAAATTGGCCGATATCATGACGATACTAGGTAGTATAGATATCATTATGGGAGAAGTTGATCGTTGAAATGATAATTGATACGACAGAAGTAGAAGTACAAGCTATCAATTCTTTTTCTAGATTGGAATCCTTAAAAGAAGTTTATGGACTCATATGGATCTTTGTTCCCATTTTCACCCTTCTATTAGGAATCACAATAGGGGTCCTAGTAATTGTGTGGTTAGAAAGAGAAATATCCGCAGCAATACAACAACGTATTGGGCCTGAATATGCCGGTCCGTTGGGGATTCTTCAAGCTCTAGCAGATGGGACCAAATTACTTTTTAAAGAGGACCTACTTCCATCTAGAGGAGATATTCGTTTGTTTAGCGTGGGACCGTCTATAGCGGTCATATCAGTTCTACTAAGTTATTTAGTAATTCCTTTTGGATATCGCCTTATTTTAGCCGATCTCAGTATAGGTGTTTTTTTATGGATCTCCATTTCAAGTATTGCTCCTATTGGACTTCTTATGTCAGGATATGGATCGAACAATAAATATTCCTTTTTAGGTGGTCTACGGGCTGCTGCTCAATCTATTAGTTATGAAATACCATTAACTCTATGTGTATTATCAATATCTCTACGTGTGATTCGTTGGAACATGATTATTTTCCCTTCTCTCTAGAAATAAAGTAAAGAGGTTGAATATATTGAATGGATATTTTCATTTTTTATTCATCATTAGGGTTGATGAGTTAAACTAGATAGTTATATGAGTAAAATCAAACTGCTTATAAATTTGCAGTAAGAAGAGAAAATCTCATTCCCTATGTACAAGAATATAAACATAAGCAGTATATAAACTGTTTACCCCAAGATTAAGATTCTTTGACTAATTCTCATATCTTGAAGCGGGTACAAAAGATCAACGTATGGGGGTTCCACTACTTTTTTATATGTATTACCATACGGGGGATCAATCAAAAATCAGTGAACAGTTAGGAACACCAAGGTACACAAAGGATTAGTAATAGAGATAATATAAGGTATTAAAAAACGGTATTGTTATATAAAACTTTGGATAAAACGAATCATAATGGGGACTTTAAGTTGGTAGAAATGACCAAGCAGTACTTCCCCACGATTCCGATCTAGAGTATGCTCCTATTCACTGATTAAAGAAATGACTATCAAAAACGAATTAATCCTTTATTTTTTTTTTTCAGAGTACCCTCCCTCTGAGAAAGAAGAACAGGAACAAAAGAAATAGAATTCAAAAATAGAATGAGAAAAATGAATAAATAATAATACAAAGGATCTTTATTTCTTATTTTCCCCATCCATATCTATACATAACATATAGAATTCTTATCATGAATTTTGAATTAATACCCAATTCTTTCTTTATCTTTATAGTTATTGATAGAACATATTTATTGATATAACGAGTATTTTATTAAAAGATTAAGTTATTACCAAACAAAGATAAATTAAAATTGTAATGGATAAGATCAATTCGGAAGCACCTTTTATATTCGAGCAGACGGAATTTCATTGGTCTAATTTTTGGCTTCCCGATGTATATTTACCATCCAAATAAGGACGGAGATAATATCGAGCAAGTTCTTACATTTATTTGTGGCCATAGAGGAGCCGTATGAAGCCGAAGTCTCATGTACGGTTTTGAAATAGCGATGCGAGCAGTGATGTTATTATCGACTATGATTATCTAACAGTTTAAGTACAGTTGATATAGTTGAGGCGCAGTCAAAATATGGATTTTGGGGGTGGAATCTGTGGCGTCAGCCTATCGGGTTTGTTGTTTTTCTAATTTCTTCTCTAGCAGAATGTGAAAGATTACCCTTCGATTTACCAGAAGCAGAGGAAGAATTAGTAGCAGGTTATCAAACGGAATATTCAGGTATCAAATACGCTTTATTTTACCTTGCTTCTTACCTAAATTTATTAGTTTCTTCATTATTTATAACAGTTCTTTACTTAGGTGGGTGGAATTTCTCTATTCCGTATATATCTATTCCTGAACTTTTCGGAATAAATCAAATGGATGGAGTCTTTGGAACGACAATTGGGATATTTATTACATTAGCTAAAGCTTATTTGTTTCTGTTCATTCCTATCGCAGCAAGATGGACTTTACCTAGAATGAGAATGGACCAGTTATTAAATCTTGGATGGAAATTTCTTTTACCTATTTCCCTGGGTAATCTATTATTGACAACTTCTTCCCAACTTGTTTCACTATAAATACTCTAAATAATAGAATAAGATAACGATATTCTAGATTCATAATTGATCTCAAACAAGAGAAAGAAACATCAATTTATTCACGGAGATCCACAATATGTTCCCTATGGTGACCGGGTTCATAAATTATGGTCAACAAACAATACGAGCAGCAAGGTACATTGGTCAAAGTTTCATAATTACCTTATCCCATACAAATCGTTTACCTGTAACTATTCAATATCCTTATGAAAAATCGATCACATCGGAGCGTTTCCGTGGTCGAATCCACTTTGAATTTGATAAATGTATTGCTTGTGAAGTATGTGTTCGTGTATGTCCCATAGATCTACCCGTTGTTGATTGGAAATTTGAAAAAAATATTAAAAAGAAACAATTGCTTAATTATAGTATTGATTTTGGGGTCTGTATATTTTGTGGTAACTGTGTCGAGTATTGTCCAACAAACTGTTTATCAATGACTGAAGAATATGAACTTTCTACGTATGATCGTCACGAATTGAATTATAATCAAATTGCTTTGGGTCGGTTACCAATGCCAGTAATTGGAGATTACACAATTCAAACAGTTATAAATTCGACTCAAATCAAAATAGACAAGGATAACCCCCTTGATTCAAGAACGGTTACTGATTACTAAGATTTCCTTTTGATATAAAGGATCCAAGCCGCTTTGGGGGGGTTGGTCAGAAATTACAAATAATAACTATTGATTGTTGAGAATCACTCTTTGTTTTAAACTGAGAATATGGTTTAGTGATGATTTTAAAATAGAAAATTCCAACTATTCTTTTCTTTTTTCTTTTAGATAAAAATAGAAAATAGATAAAAAGGAAAGTAGGATTGGCCAATAACTTTAATAACTTTATCTATATCTACATTAATCCATATTAAGATTGAATTCAATTGGGAACCCATCATATACAAAAAAAAAAAAATAAAGGTAACACCCTTTTCTTTCCTGGACTATTTAGTAAGGTCATGAAATATTTCGACTTATTTATCTGTTATACATAATGGATTTACCTGGACCAATACACGATATACTTTTAGTATTTCTGGGATCAGTTCTTATATTAGGAGGTCTAGGAGTAGTATTATTTACCAATCCAATTTATTCTGCCTTTTCGTTGGGATTGGTTCTTGTTTGTATATCCTTATTCTATATTCTATCAAACTCCTATTTTGTAGCTGCCGCACAGCTCCTTATTTATGTAGGAGCCATAAATGTCTTAATCATATTTGCTGTTATGTTCATGAATGGTTCAGAATATTCGAACGATTCCTATTTTTGGACTGTTGGAGATGGAGTCACTTCACTGGTTTGTATAAGTATTCTTTTTTCACTAATTACTACTATCTTAGATACGTCATGGTATGGAATTATTTGGACTACAAGATCAAATCAGATTATAGAACAGGACCTTATTAGTAACGTTCAACAAATTGGAATTCATTTATCAACAGATTTTTATCTTCCGTTTGAACTCATTTCTATAATTCTTTTAGTTTCTTTGATAGGTGCAATTACTATGGCTCGTCAATAAGAAATACTTAGAATTAATACAATTATTAGAAATTCAAAATCCAATGAAAAAGGGAAAGTTTTTCATTTAATCTACTTCTGATACCCTCTTTTTTCTGTAATTACTCGATTCTGGTCAATCAAATTGGTTGAATTGTTGTTCATATTGAAATGAATCGAGATTCATGAGGAGTTAGCCAATGATGTTTGAACATATACTTTTTTTGAGCGTCTACTTATTTTCTATCGGTATCTATGGATTGATCACAAGTCGAAACATGGTTAGAGCACTTATGTGTCTTGAGCTTATACTAAATTCGGTTAATATAAATCTCGTAACATTTTCTAATATATTTGATAGTCGCCAATTAAAAGGAGACATTTTCTCAATCTTTGTTATAGCCATTGCGGCTGCGGAAGCAGCTATTGGGCTAGCTATTGTTTCGTCGATTTATCGTAACAGAAAATCAACTCGTATCAATCAATCAAATTTGTTGAATAATTAGTCATAACTATCATATAAATATAAATAAAGACATAAATAATAAAATAATATAAATAAAATATAGATATAAATTCTTTCATTTTTTATTCTTTTTTTTATAGTAATATGTATAGTAATATATTTTTATATTACTATTGAAATAGTGATGATCTGTTGGCCAATGTCAATGTGAAGTCATATGTGTGACTTGTATAATCATGGTTGTTGAAACGGAAATCAAAGTATCTTGGTCCTTTCTCATGAACAGATTTAGAAATATATTGATTTTTAACATTAGATTTTTTGATAAACCATTGATTCGTCTGGTGTCTACAATACAATATAAATATATAATTCATTTCCTCCTGATTTTACTTTACCAGATCGAAAATTTTTTATGTTCAAAACTGGAATTTATAGACCCAATGTCACATTCAGTAAAAATTTATGATACATGTATAGGGTGTACTCAATGTGTACGAGCCTGCCCCACAGATGTATTGGAAATGATACCTTGGGACGGATGTAAAGCTAAGCAAATTGCTTCCGCGCCAAGAACCGAGGACTGTGTAGGTTGTAAGAGATGTGAATCCGCTTGTCCAACAGATTTTTTGAGTGTCCGTGTTTATTTATGGCATGAAACAACTCGCAGCATGGGTCTATCTTATTGATACGTTATAAAAAACTCCACTTGAATCATTTGATTCCTTTTTACCGACAAAAACCCGTACTCGAGAAAATATATTATTCCGAGCACGGGTTTTTTGGTCAAAATGCATCTTGTCTTTATCACGAGTTATTTCCCTTGGTTAACACTACTTGTAGTTTTGCCGATATTCGCGGGTTCTTCAATTTTCTTTCTTCCTCATAGGGGGAATAAGGTAATTAGGTGGTATACTATATGTATATGCTTATGGGAACTCCTTCTAACAACCTATGTGTTCTGTTATCATTTCCAATTGGATGATCCATTAATTCAATTGGAGGAGGATTTCAAATGGATAAATGTTTTTGATTTTCACTGGAGACTGGGAATCGATGGACTTTCCATAGGACCTATTTTACTGACAGGATTTATCACTACTTTAGCCACTTTAGCAGCTTGGCCTGTTACTCGAAATTCGCGATTGTTCTATTTCCTGATGTTAGCAATGTACAGTGGCCAAATAGGATTATTTTCTTCTCGAGACCTTTTACTTTTTTTTCTCATGTGGGAGTTAGAATTAATTCCTGTTTACTTACTTTTATCCATGTGGGGAGGAAAGAAACGTTTGTACTCAGCCACAAAGTTTATTTTGTACACTGCCGGGGGTTCCATTTTTCTCTTAATAGGAGTTCTAGGTATGGGTTTATATGGTTCCAATGAACCAATACTGGATTTTGAAAGATTAGCTAATCAGTCATATCCTGTGACATTAGAAATAATATTCTATTTGGGCTTCCTTATTGCTTATGCTGTCAAATCGCCGATTATACCCCTACATACATGGCTACCAGATACCCATGGGGAAGCACATTACAGTACATGTATGCTTCTAGCTGGAATCTTATTAAAAATGGGGGCATATGGATTGATTCGGATCAATATGGAATTATTACCGCACGCCCACTCTATATTTTCTCCCTGGTTGGTAATAATAGGGACAATACAAATAATCTATGCAGCTTCAACCTCTCTTGGTCAACGCAATTTAAAAAAGAGAATAGCCTATTCTTCTGTATCTCACATGGGTTTCATAATTATAGGAATTGGTTCTATAACCGACATGGGACTCAACGGAGCCGTTTTACAAATACTCTCTCATGGATTTATTGGTGCTGCACTTTTTTTCTTGGTAGGAACGAGTTGTGATAGAATACGTCTTGTTTATCTCGACGAAATGGGGGGGATATCGATCCCAATGCCAAAAATATTTACCATGTTTAGTAGTTTCTCGATGGCTTCTCTTGCATTGCCAGGAATGAGTGGTTTTGTTGCAGAATTAGTAGTATTTTTTGGAATAATTACCAGTCCAAAATATCTTTTAATGCCCAAAATACTAATTACCTTTGTAATGGCAATTGGAATGATATTAACTCCTATTTATTTATTATCTATGTTACGTCAGATGTTTTATGGATACAAACTATTCAATGTTCCAAACTCCCATTTTGTGGATTCTGGACCACGAGAACTATTTGTTTCAATCTGTATCTTTTTACCCGTAATAGGGATTGGTATTTATCCTGATTTTGTTCTTTCGCTATCAGTTGACAAGGTACAAACTATCCTATCTAATTATTTTCATAGATAGTTTTCATTAATCAGATAGAAAACAAAGTCTTAGCATTTTGAATTTGAAGATTTTTGAGCTGTACAACACAAAAAATAAAGTGAATTAGAATTATAATAAGATATATTCCGAGTTTTTGAGAACCATTTGAATGATTCCTTGATTCAAATGGTTCTCAAAAACCTGCATAAACTTTCCGTTACGTATTGTACGACGGTCCTATGTATTCCTCATGGAATTTGTTCAATTAGATGTTAATGTGAATGAACCATAACTATGTAGACCTATTCCTAATAGATTGATCCCAAAATAGCATATCCAAATTATAAGAAATCCTATAGACGCTACAAGTGACGAATTCGTACCTTGCAAACTTGGATTTGTTCTAGTATGTGAATAAATCGCAAATATGGTCCAAGTAATAAATGCCCAAGTTTCTTTGGGGTCCCAATTCCAATAAGATCCCCATGCCTCGTTAGCCCATACTGCTCCAGAAAGAATACCTATGGTTAAAAAGGTAAACCCTAAACTAATGACACGATAACTCCAATAATCCAAACGCTGAGTTAATTGATATTTGTAATAATTTTGAAATGGAACAAAAGAAGTGTGTTTAAAAACATTTTTTTTTTTGTTCAAGTATTCGATTTTGTCAAATAAAAATGACTTAATCTTAATTAAGAAAATTTTTATTTGACAAAAAATATCGATGTTTTTACGAAATGTAATGACTAGAAAAGCGACTGATAATAACGACCCACATAAAAGAGCTGCATAGCTCAATAACATCATACTTACGTGCATCATTAACCACTGAGATTGTAGAGCAGGTACTAATCTTGACGATTGATGCATTTCACTTGAAAGACCCGATGTGGCGAAACCTTGGGTAAAAATGGCACTTGGGGCGGTTATTGCGCTTAAATCATTTTTATGATTCCATATCTTAGAAATTAGATGAATAATGGAAAAACTCCACGAAAGGAAGATTAAAGACTCGTATAAATTACTTAATGGAAAATGTCTCGAAGAAATCCAACGAGTAACTAATAATCCTGTTATAGAAAAAAAAGTAACTATCATTCCTTTTTCCGACGAATCACGCAACCCTATGATTTCGTGTACTAATAGGGTCATCAAATGAATCGTAATCACAATTGAAATGATCGAAAAAGAGAGATGAGTTAATATATGTTCTAAAGTCACAAATATCATACATAAAAAAGGTCCCATTACAGAATGGAAATCGGGAATTAAATACATTATAGGATCCATTGTATCTTTTTTACAGTATGCCGCCACTCGGACTCGAACCGAGATGCTCTAGCACTGCTTCCTAAGAGCAGCGTGTCTACCGATTTCACCATAGCGGCTTACTTGAAATAATAATAGTCAATTCATGTTGAATCGTCTAGATCTAGATTCAAGGATTCAATATAGTTTAGGAAATATTAGAACTGATAAATAAGAGCTCTTTAAAATTCATCTTTGAATTTTCAATAATTTTGACTTAGGTTAGTATCATCGTAGGTTCCGTTTTAAGAATCCATTTTTACGTACTATCTGTATATTAAGTTCTCCCGGAACACTTGTAACTTGAAATACAAATTTGGTTTTCAGTCGAAACAGAAACTAAGAATTGTGAATTGTCCTCTTTTTATATTTTTTATTTATTTTGAATTGAATCCACGAAATCAGATAAATGAAAAACAAATTAAATTGTCAAAGAGATTTTTTTTCTAAACGAAAAAAAAAAAAATAAATAGGATTTCATATGTATCACAATTCAATTACTAAATTGAAGTAATTTTTCTAACAATTTGTATACTTTTCTTAGTATCATTAAGTATTAATTAATTAATTAAAATATATAATATCAAATTAATATAATACTTTTTGTTGTTTGTTGTGTACATAATTTCTAAATAAAATTATGATAATATTTTATTTATGAAACCAACTTGGTCTTGAGTTAAGCATATAATAAAACAAAAGAGTTTCCGCATCCATCACAATTTTCTTTTCACAACGGAAAAATCTTTGTTCATTCTATTTTTCCGTTGTGAAAAGAAAATGAATAGGAAAAAAACATCTCACGAATTAATAAATAGATTCTAATAAAAACTAGAATGAAAAAAAATAATGATACTTAGAACCGACAGATAGAGAAATCCTTATTCTACATATCATAGCAGCTAGTTCTAACTAATATTGTATTGAGTTCAATACATCAATACATTTAGTTAAAGGGAATTATTCATATTCCAAAATTGGAAATTCTTCTAGCCATGGAAATTCCGATTATTCCAAGATTTTCTTATTTGTTTGTCGCACAAAAAAACTTTTTGAATCTCCAGTAGAAACTGACTTTGCTAAAGAAAAAGCTTTTATTGCAGCTAAATATCCTTTTTTCTTCCAAATATTTCTACGAATACGTTTTTTTGATATAGAAGTACGTTTTTTTGGAACTGCCATTCAAAAAAAAAGAGTTACTCATTTTTATTGTTGTATGTGAAAGACATGTATTGCTCAAAATAGATCGTTCTTTTTAGTCATTTTCTATACTTAACTTAATTTCGTCGATAATCGTTTTTTCAGAACATACAATAAAAATATATTATTTATATATTTATATATAAATATATGTATGACATGCATGTCACATATATAACAATGTCACATATTAACACACTAGGCAAAAAAATAGAAGAAAAAAGGGGGGGGGGAAATTCGAAAAGGAATTTTTATGACTATTAGTTTGGAATTGAATAAGCTCATATTGCCGTGTCTATAATGAAAATTCAAACTTAAACTACAATTAGTGGTTAATATGTTAAACAAGACATTCTATTACCTAAGAAGGAGAACCTCAATTTTTAGTTATTTTTTTTTTCAGTTCTATACGAAATAAAGAGTATTAGAATATTTCTGATACTTTCCAATTGGATTGGAATCCAATCAATTAGTTCCGCAATGAGTTAGGTAATTACTACAAATAAAATCACTAGAATAACTAGGTCTTTTTTTTTTAGTCTATTTATTGAGGCATACTATGATTTATATTCGACTGTTTTGGTATGATTGTTTTTACTTACTATACTATAGTATATGATATGATTACATATTGCCAGAATAGGATGGTAGTATAGTCGTAGAATGATTCAAAATCTCATATTTCCCATTTTTTTATTTTATTAACTATAATTACTTTTATCTAGCTATTTGGTCATATCATTTGAATTGGAACTTTTGAATATTTCCAATATCTGAGAAAAGTCAGAATAATGAAAAATAAAAATAGTTGAGTTTTTCATATCTTTTTTTGTTGATTTTTTTATTGTTCCTTTCGAAAGCGATAAGAATTGATGAATCGGAAACAATTAAATTATAAGAAAAAAAATGAAAATTTGTTTTTTTTATGGAACATACATATAAATATGCATGGATAATACCCTTTCTTCCATTTCCAGTTACTATGTTAATAGGATTTGGACTTCTGCTTATTCCGACAGCAACAAAAAATATTCGTCGTATGTGGGCTTTTCCGAGTGTTTTGATGCTAAGTATAGCTATGGCATTTTCGGCCAATCTATCTATTCAGCAAATAAATGGAAATTTTATCTATCAATATCTATGGTCTTGGACCGTCAATAATGATTTTTCTTTAGAGTTCGGACACTTGATCGATCCACTTACTTCTATTATGTCAATATTAATTACTACTGTTGGAATTATGGTTCTTATTTATAGTGACAATTATATGTCTCACGATCAAGGATATTTGAGATTTTTTGCCTATATGAGTTTTTTCAATAGTTCTATGTTAGGATTAGTTACTAGTTCCAATTTGATACAAATTTATATTTTTTGGGAACTTGTAGGAATGTGTTCCTATTTATTAATAGGTTTTTGGTTCACACGACCGAGTGCGGCAAGTGCTTGCCAAAAAGCTTTTGTAACCAATCGTATAGGGGATTTTGGTTTATTATTAGGAATTTTAGGACTTTATTGGATAACTGGTAGTTTAGAATTTCGGGATTTGTTCGAAATAGTTAATAACTTGGTTCATCATAATGGAGTAAATTCCTTATTTGCTACTCTGTGTGCTTTTTTTTTATTCGTTGGTGCAGTTGCTAAATCCGCACAATTCCCCCTTCACATATGGTTACCTGATGCTATGGAAGGACCCACTCCCATTTCTGCTCTTATACATGCTGCTACTATGGTAGCAGCGGGAATTTTTCTTGTAGCTCGGCTTCTTCCTCTTTTCATAGTTATACCTTCCATAATGAATATAATTTCTTCAATAGGCGTAATAACAGTACTATTAGGAGCTACTTTGGCTCTTGCTCAAAGAGACATTAAAAGAAGTTTAGCTTACTCGACAATGTCTCAATTGGGTTATATTATGTTAGCTCTGGGTATAGGTTCTTATCGAGCCGCTTTATTCCATTTGATCACTCATGCCTATTCGAAAGCTTTATTGTTTTTGGGATCCGGATCAATTATTCATTCAATGGAACCCATTGTTGGATATTCACCAGATAAAAGTCAAAATATGGTTCTTATGGGCGGTTTAACAAAATATGTTCCAATTACAAGAATTACCTTTTTCTTAGGTACACTCTCCCTTTGTGGTATTCCGCCTCTTGCTTGTTTTTGGTCCAAAGATGAAATTCTTAACGATAGTTGGTTGTATTCACCAACTTTCGCAATAATAGCTTCCTTTACAGCGGGATTAACCGCATTTTATATGTTTCGGATGTATTTACTTACCTTTGATGGACATTTGCGCATTCATTTTCAAAATTACAGTAGCACTAAAAATAGTTCTTTCTATTCAATATCTTTATGGGGAAAAAAAGTGCCAAAAGCAGTCAATAGAAATTTACTTTTATCAACAATGAATAATAAGGTCTCCTTTTTTTCAAAGGATACATATCAAATTGATGATAATGGAAGAAATAGAATACGATACTTTAGTACTCACTTTAGAAATAAATATACTTACACCTATCCTCATGAGTCGGACAATACTATGTTATTTCCTCTGCTTGTATTGGTACTATTTACTTTATTCGTTGGATCAATCGGAATTCATTTTGATCAAGGAGTAATAGATTTTGATCTATTATCGAAATGGTTAACTCCGTCCACAAACTTTTTCCATCCAAATTTGAATGGTTCCTCAGATTGGTATGATTTTTTGAAAAATGCAGTTTTTTCGGTCAGTATAGCTCTTTTTGGATTATTTATAGCATCTATTTTATATGGATCTGTTTATTCATCTCTACCGAATTTGGACTTAGTCAATTTGTTTGTAAAGGGGGGCCCCAAGAGAATTCTCTTGGACCAAGTGGAAAATGTGATATACAATTGGTCATATAATCGTGGTTACATAGATATTTTTTATACTAGGATTTTTACTGTAGGTATAAGAGGATTAGCTGCACGAATTCAGTTTTTTGATAGACATATAATTGATGGAATTACAAACGGGGTCGGCGTTACCAGTTTCTTTATAGGGGAAGGGGTTAAATATATGGGAGGTGGACGAGTCTCTTCTTATCTATTCTTGTATTTATCTTATGTATCAATCTTTTTTTTCATTTTTCTCTTCTTTTTTTAAGTTAAGTTTTACCAATTCCAAATTATCTTGATGAGTATCAAGATAAAAATCCTCGTAGTCTGGGCTATCTTTGTCTTCTTCGTAAGTTGTTTCTACATCGTTTTCTTCTTTTCTTTCTCCCCTTTCTTCCGTTTCTTTCAGTTTCTTAGTGACAATAGGCGACGGCATTCTGCCTAAATAGTAGACACAGGTGATAAATA